TGATTTGAATTTTGACTCTTTTGATTTTCTTATTTTAGTATCTCATTAAAATGAAAATTTTTTATTTTTTATAAGGTCGTTCAATAAGTTCTAGTTAATGAATTCCCCTCTTGTTTTTTTATTTGTCCACTACTTCTTAGACTTAGAATTTTACTTAGAATGTTGCGTAATAAATATAAATCTAAAAGGTTCTCTGATAAATCTGGAAAAAAGACTAGGAATCTTTGAAAAAGAGGATCAAGAATCATTAATCTTTCAGTACAAGAAAGGGAATTTTCTACAACCCCTTTCTTGTACTGAAAACTAGGAAGACGAATAATACCTTCTAGAATTCTTTCTTTCCCGCATTTATCCGTTCTATTACCCGATTCCCTCTGTCTAGTATCTAATGAAATTGGATTCTATTTAGAATAGGAAACTATTGATACATTTTATCACATTGAAATCTGGCAACTGGCAATAGTAACATAGCCCCATCACCCCAATTTGGATAAAAAACAAATAAACAGGGGGGAAAATAAAATAGTCTTCTTCAAAATCTACATACTCTTACTAGCAATGCGGTACAAGGAATTCCTAGCATCTCGTAGAAAAGAAAAAGGGGTTTTCCTAATTTTTCTTTTTTTGATCATACATTAAACATTAAAAAGAATTTGGTTCTTTTTACGAACTTGATGTCAATAAATCCACAAGTCTAGAAATTCATTTCGGCCAATTGAACCTTCTCGAACTGTTTCTTTTTAAGAACCAAAAATATTTGTGCCAAAATAACAGATGCCAAGAAGAACAAAAGGCCTTGAACACGTAATGGATCTTGAAGTACTATTTCCGCATCCCCCTGACCAAATCCGCCCACATTAGGATTACTCGTTAATGGTTGATCAAATTTCACGGATTCACCCTCAGAAACAAGAAGTTCTGGTCCTGGCGGGATAATATCAACCACCTGACGTCCATCCGGATCTGTTATGGTTATTTCATACCCCCCCTTCTTTTCTTTTCGTATGATTTTGCTTACTATACCTGCTGCTGTAGCATTATAAACTGTATTGTTACTCTTGCTCCCGTCGGGATAAATCTGACCCCTTCCCCTGTTCCCGCCTACGTATATAGGATATTTTAAGAAGTGAACATCTTTCTTAGTAGCGGGGTCGGGAGAAAGAACGGGAAAGGTGATTTCACTATATTTCTGACCGGGGACAGGGCCTATCACAAGAATATTTTTTTTATTGGGGCGATAGCTTTGAAAAGACAAATTGCCTATCTTTTCTTTCATCTCGGGAGAAATACGATCGGGGGGAGCTAATTCAAAACCTTCCGGTAAAATAAGAACAGCCCCTACATTCAAACCCCCCTTTTTACCATTAGCAAGAACTTGTTTCAGTTGCATATCATAAGGAATTCGAACAACTGCTTCAAATACAGTATCAGGAAGTACCGCTTGCGGTACCTCAATATCCACGGGCTTATTAGCTAAATGACAATTGGCACATACAATACGCCCGGTCGCTTCTCGTGGATTTTCATAACCCTGCTGTGCAAAAATGGGATATGCATTTGAAATGGCCGTCCTAGTTATGATATATATCATGAGCGATACGGAAATAGATCGAGTAATCTGTTCCTTTATCCAAGAAAAAGTATTTCTAGTTTCCATGGTCCAATTGTTGATCCCAAAATTTCTACAATAGGTGGGGTAAGTCGCTAGTATAGTTCCCTATCCACGATTCTGCTAGTTACTGGAATAATTTGACTGGAATGCTATTTTACTGAAATAATAATATAGGATGAATCCCGCAGATGGGTAAAAAGCATAAATTTTCAACGCTTTGTTTCTGTACAACTACAAAGTAACAAACCTTCTAATTGGATTAGATTAATATGAGTAGATCTTTTATCAGTCATTCATTGAATGATAAATAACTACAAGTGACGGAGATACACGATTTAAATAACGGAAAATCCAATATTTAAAAACTGTATCAAGAATGACTGGAAAAGTGGAAACAAGACCCGATATAATTTGATCATTCTGAACAAATCCAAAATCTTTGTAGACAGAGCCAATCATTAATTCCCAACCGTGGGTTGAATGGAATCCGATACATAAATCGGTTAATAAAAGAATAGAAAAAGCTTTGACTGTGTCGCTTAGGTTATATAGGAATTCCTGGGCCCAAGAGTTAAGAATAACAAGTTCTTCATTACCCAAAATAGAATAACCGCTTAGAATAGCAAAACAGATTATATTTATCGAGAAGTGCAAAATCGTATGGATACGATCCTCATTGTGTATCTTGATTAATTGGATCGTTTCTTTTTGGATTCCTATACGAAGTTTGTGTAGACGTGTCTCCGAGTTTTCTTCAATCATTTCGTCCAAGACGAGGAGTTCCTCTAATTCTATGAATTTTTCTAGAATACCCCTTTCTTGAATATCATTCAAAAAATTTTCGGATTGCCCAGCATTCCACCAATTAGTAACCCAAGATTCCAGACTTTTTTTAAATGAGAGAGAAAGCCACCAAGGCAAAAATACTATAGATACAAGAGGAGTGAATGCTTTCTTTTTTGCCATTTTTTCATCTGTGAATTGTTAATCAACCCACCTCATTCGTCGACTCCATGCGATCGAATGTTTCTTTCACGCATGAGTTCTATACAAGGTATGGAACCTATGAATCTATTTTATTTGTGATTTTGTGGTTAGTCTTTGAATCTCCAAAGACTAGAGAAATCGACTAATAATCCATTTCGAATGAAGAAATACTAAAAAATATTGCTTCCTGATATCTCAATTGGGCAAATTCGAAACAACTGTCTCCTTTCGATGAATGACCGGAAGAGCCGCTTTAAGTAATGAATATTAGTCAAATTTTGAGACGAAAGAATACCTTTTCTATCACAATATCCAATATTTCGAAAACAAGATTCGCCGATTGCCCACAGCCAGTAATAGAATTATTCAGGGAAAGGTATTGCAATACTCCAAAGATATTGCGATACTCCAAGTAGCAAAACAAAACAGAAATTAACTAGTTATCATTATTAAGAAATCTTATTGTTATTTTTGTGTTGGTCATTAAGGAAGACAAAAGAAAGGAGAAAATGAAACGTCGATTGACAAAAAAAGAATTTCGTTTTGTTTTTTTTTTGTTTTGTAGCTGTTCCGCCCGCTTTGGCTCGAATGAACCTTCTGATGAAACTTCGCTTCGGTTATGTTATAGAAAAAAGAAAACGGGATTCTTGCATTTTTGCTTCAAAGGACCCATTTTCCATTTAATTTCGGACCCTTTTTCAAAATACTTCAATTGGTACACGCAAGAAATAGGCCAATTCCGCAGCTTTTTGTTCAATTTCTCGTGGAGTCAAATTCTCATCAGTACGAGTTAGGGGAATGGCCCCCTGGCCTCGGATGTCCATATACAGGACACGACGGGCATAAATACCCTCTTTAATTTCTATTCTAATGGACTGAATATCTTTTATAAGGAATCGGAGGAATATGCGACGATTTTTTCCAGGAAATCCCCAACGAAAAATGCATACTATGCCTTCCTTTCTATCGAATCGATCATAACCGCTGCCTACATTCCAGGAAATTGTGCACCACAAATAGGAACTAATAAAGAGACCCGCGATTCCGTAGAAAGACATCACGATACCTTGTGGAAAAAAAATGATTTGCTGAGACGGAAAAAAAGATATCAAATTTCTACCAAGATAACTGGAAGTTCCAACCAATAAGAATCCTAATGAACCTAAAAAAAGGATAAAGGCCCAGCAGAAATTACTTATTTTTCTAGACTCCGTTATAAGTTCTATCCATATATGTTCTGATCGCCAACTCATACTTGATCCGATTGTATTTTATTGGAATTGAGAAAATGCCTCAAATTAATTTGACTTTCCCCTTTTTGTTTCCGAAGTAACTCTCATCAACTAGCACTATTTATATGATCCCACTATACATATAGATTATAGATCCGAATAGATTATAGATCCGAGGACTTTTTATTTCATCCATCCAGCGATCCTGGTCGATTTGAAAACAGCTAAGAATTCATTTTATGTTTCTGCAGGCATAAGAGCCTTTTCCTCTATGTTCGGCAGAAATCCCATGTTATATCATATTCCACTAAATAGATATCTGTGTTAGTTATGATACAAGTCGAAGTTTTGAAAAAAAAAAATAGAAGAGGTGCGGTCTAAACAATCTTGTTTTTTTGAACATGAAGAAATAAAGAAGCCATTGCCATTGCCGGAAATACTAGGCCTACCAAAGGCACAAAAACAGAGGGAAAGTCGAAACTTATCATAGAATGGGTACCTCGATTTATTGTTTGTACCTGTTATTATTATTTATAAATATAAGATATCTTATAATAATTATAATTAATAATTTTCATTATTATGATTATGACCTGAATTATGAATAATTATGAATTTAATTCTTAGTCTTAGTATAGATATAAGTATCTATATATCTAAGTGAGGGTATAGAATAAGTGCAAGGAATGTAGAGTTAAATAAATGAACTTATTCATCTTTCTACATGAAAGATATATATGATAATCAACTTTATTATTTTTCTTGATTTCTTTGTCTTTTATTCTTTTTACTAAACTTTCTCTTTTTTATTATACGTAAGATGAGAAGAATAAATTCGTTTTGTTTGCCTAATTTCACGAAAGGAGGAATTAACTCTTTTTTTTGATAGAGACTTCTTTATTAATAATCAGAAATATAGGTAAAAGGGGGTTATCCGCAGCTTTTGATTCTTTCTACAATTAGATCTTATGTCACCAAAGAAAATTCCTATTTCCTTTAATTCCAAATAAACTAACTACTCGTTTGCTACAAATAATTGAACCGAGTGCTATAATAATTGAATTTAGTTGATTTTGATTGCATTTTGATTCAAAGGAAAGAAAGCGTGGAGCTTAAATAACTCACTCAGAACGCTTTTTAAAAGATTACGTGGTACGATTAGGTCAAATAATCCCTTCTCGAATAAATATTCAGCCAATTGCGAACCTTCAGGTACTGTTTTATTCAATGTTTGTTCAATTACTCTTTTACCCGCAAACGCAATGTAAGCATTGGGTTCGGCAATAATGATATCGCCCAACATACCAAAACTAGCCGTCACCCCGCCAGTAGTAGGAGATGTAAGGATTGATACATAGAATAACTTTTTATTTGATTGATAATCATATAAAGCAGACGATATTTTAGCCATTTGCATCAAGCTCAAACTTCCTTCTTGCATGCGCGCCCCCCCGGAAGCACACACTATAATAAGAGGTAGAAATTTATTGGTAGCGTACTCAATCAAACGGGTTATTTTTTCCCCGACTACGGATCCCATACTACCCCCCATAAACTGAAAATCCATAACTCCAACTGCTACGGGAATGCCGTTTAGTTGTCCTATGCCTGTTTGAACAGCCTCGGTTAATCCTGTCTTTCTTTGATAAGAATCAATACGATCTTTATAAGGTTCCTCCTCCGAATGAAATTCAATGGGATCTAGAGAAACCATCTCTTCGTCCATAGGATGCCAAGTACCCGGATCGATCGAAAGTTCTATTCTATCTAAACTACTCATTTTCAAATGATATCCACATTGTTCACAAATATTCATTTTTGATTTAAAAAATTTCTTATAATTTAATCCATAACAATTTTCGCATTGAACCCACAAATGCCTATATTTTTGAGTTCCATCAATATCATTAGAACTTTCTATATCAGAACTTTCTATATCAGAACTTTCTATATCAGAACTTTCTATATCAGAACTTTCTATATCAGAACTTTCTATATCAGAACTTTCTATATCTACATTAGAACTTTCTATATCAGAACTTTCTATATCTACATTAGAACTTTCTATATCAGAACTTTCTATATCTACATTAGAACTTTCTATATCAGAACTTTCTATATCTACATTAGAACTTTCTCTATCTACATTAGAACTTTCTATATCTATAGTTAAATCACCAGTATCTTGCTCGTGGGTTTGTATACCCGAACTCTCACTTTCACCATTATTTCTACTTTCACCCCAAATGGACCTATAAATGTAACTATCACTGTAATTATCACTATCACTTACCATGGAAGTGTCGATACAGATTTGAGACTGAAGATAACTGTCAATGCAACTATTAATATGATTATTCCAACTATATTGATTATCGTACATGTAAAGATTATAGTAGGTATCTTCACTCGTAGATCCATTATACGGATAACTAGAATTCCGATAACTATAAAAAGAACTTTCTAGTTCACTCAGAAACGAATGATTGCTGTCAATCTCAAAAATTTGATTTTCAATATCAAAATATATGGAATAACTGTCTCCATTGCTATCCTTAACCAAAAAAGTGTCATCGGGGATGAAATTCTGAATGTCTTTGACACCGAATAAACGATCAACATTACTGTAACTAGAATCGTCACGGCCCTCCCAAGTCTGACTATTTTTAGTTGTATCTTTTCTATTCGAATCTTCAATTTCACCGGTATTTTCAATAGGACCAAGACTATCCATTGATTTATTTAGCCCACACCCGCGTTCTAACCCCTTCTTAAACAACATCGAATTAAACCACCATCTTTCCATAGAGTTTTCTTGCCCCCCTATTTGCATGAAAATACAATAGATGAATAGTCATTCGATCAGAAATTCTTTATTTGAATATCTTATTTCCTATCAGCCTAACCATAGAAACCCAATCGCTAGGATTTTTTATTAGCTAATAAGAAAAAGGTAATAGGTGTGAGTATTGAAAAAAAATTCTCTTTTTTGGAAAATACTTCACTATATTATATGAATATGATATGAGGGAACCCCTTTTCATTATAAATACAATGATAAAGAGCGCTTTTTCTTATGTCGTATCAAATTCGCATCGAAAAAAAAAAGACATATTTGTTCTCTCCTAGAAATTCTTTTTTTTTTGTAAAATTTCGTCTAAGAACGTAATAATTTAAGGTTCAATATGGAAAGAAAAGGACAATATACAGGATAATTGTGAGACTTAGCTTGATTCAGAGAAACTGCAGGATATAAAACAATATACCAATCCCAAGGATCCGTAGGATTAATTGTGGATCCAAGACAACAATCTTTCTATTGTTGTCTTTCATTTTAAATACATACTATCTAGATAGTATGTATTTAAAATGAAAAATGAAAAAAAAAAAAGATCTTTGTATTCGGCTCAATCCTTTTAGGAAAAGATTGGGCCGAGTTAAATTGCAATTCAACTAACTAAGATAACAAAAGATAATTACAAAGTATCCACTGCTTTAAAATTAAATGTGATCTCCTTCCATACCTCACAAGCAGCAGCCAGTTCAGGACTCCATTTACAAGCCTCGCGGATAATTTCATTACCCTCAACAGCAAGATCGCGTCCTTCATTACGAGCTTGTACACATGCTTCTAGAGCTACTCGATTCGCTACGGCACCTGGCGCATTA